AGCATTCAAAATTGTAGAGTATACAGAGGAGCAAACAAAAAGAGAAGAAAAAAAAGAGAAAAACAAAAGAAAGGAGAAAGCGCGAATAGAGATAGCAGAGGCCTGGGATACCATTCCATTTGCGCAAGTAATAAGAGGTTGCATGTTACTAACTCAATCTATTTTTAGAAAATATATTCTATTACCTTCATTCATAATTACGAAAAATATTGGACGTATATTCCTATTTCAACTTCCTGAATGGTCTGAGGATTTCCAGGAATGGAATAGAGAGATGCATGTTAAATGTACCTATAACGGTGTTCCATTATCCGAAACAGAATTTCCGAAAAATTGGTTGACAGACGGTATTCAGATAAAAATCTTATTTCCTTTCTGTCTGAAACCTTGGCACAAATCGAAACTAGAATCCTCTCAAAAAGATCTAATGAAAAAGAAAAAAGATGCTTTTTCTTTTTTAACAGTTTGGGGAATGGAAGCCGAACTTCCTTTTGGTTCGCCCCGAAAACGACCTTCTTTTTTTAAACCCATTTTTAAGGAATTCGAAAAAAAAATAGGAAAATTTAAAAAGAAGTATTTTCGCGTTCTAATAGGAAAAACAAAATTACTTCGAAAAGTTTCAAAAGAAAGAAAAAAATGGGTTATCAAAAGTGTTATTTTGATAAAAAGAATAATAAAAGAACTTTCAAAAGTCAATCCAATTCTATTATTTCGATTGAGAGAAGTAGAAGTATATGAATCAGGCGAAATTAAAGAAGAAAAAGATTCCATAATAAGCAATCAGATAATTCACGAATCATTTAGTCAAATTACATCTCCGAGTTGGACAAATTCTTCATTGACAGAAAAAAAAATGAAGGATCTGACTGATAGAACAAGTACAATTCGAAATCAAATAGAAAGAATCACAAAAGAGAAAAAAAAAGTAACTCCAAAAATAAATAATCTTAGTCCTAAGAAAACAAGTTATAATGCTAAAAGATTCGAAAAATGGCAAATATTAAAAAGAAGAAATGCTCGAATAATCTGTAAATTACCCCTTTTTTTAAAATTTTGCATTGAAAGAATATACACAGATATATTTTTATCTATCATTAATATTCCCAGAATGAATACAGAACTTTTTCTTGAATCAACAAAAAAAATTATTGATAAATCCATTTACAATAATGAAAGAAAACAAGAAAGAATTAATAAAAAAAAGAAAAATCCAATTCGGTTTATTTCGACTATAAAAAAGTCACTTGATAATATTAGTAATAGTAAAACAAATTTACATATTTTTTATGACTTATCCTACGTGTCACAAGCATATGTATTTTACAAATTATCACAAATCCAAGTTAGTAACTCGTATAAATTAAGATCTGTTCTTCAATATCAAGGAATCCCTTTTTTTCTTAAGCCTGAAATAAAGAATTCTTTTGAAACACAAGGAATGGTTCATTCGAAATTAGGGGATAAGAAACTTCCGAGTTATGAAATGAATCAATGGAAAAACTGGTTAAGAGGACATTATCAATACGATTTATCTCAGATCAGATGGTTTAGATTAATACCAGAAAAATGGCGAAATATAGTTCATCAGCGACGTATAGCTAAAAAGGAAAATTTAAGCAAATGGCATTCATATGAAAAATACCAATTAATTGATTCCAAAAAACAAAAACAATTTGAAGTATATTCATTATATAATCAAAAAGAGAATTTTCAAAAATACTATAGATATGATCTTTTATCATATAAATTTCTTAATTATGAAAATAAAACGGAATGCTTTTTTAATAGATCTCCATTTCAAGGAAATAAAAACCAAGAGATTTCTTATAACACGCCTAAAGAGACCCTTTTTGATATGCTGAGAAACATCCCTATTAAGAATTATCTAGAAAAGGTCAATATTCTATATATGGAAAAAACGGCCGATAGAAAATATTTTGATTGGAAAATTATCAATTTTTATCTTAGACAAAAAATCGATATTGAGGCTTGGATCATGGTCGATACCAATAGGAATCAAAATACTCAAATTCGTACTAATAATTCTCAAACAATTTCTAAAAAAGATCTTTTTTATCTTATGATTCCAGAAATAAATCCACCAAAGTCTCACAAAGGATTTTTTGATTGGATGGGAATGAATGAAAAAATGCTAAAGCGTCCCATATCGAATCTGGAACTTTGGTTCTTCCCAGAATTTGTGTTACTTTATAATGCATATAAAACGAAACCTTGGTTTATACCAAGCAAATTACTTCTTCCAAATTTGAATAGAAATGAAAATAGTAGTGAAAATAAAAAGATCAATGAAAAGGAAAAGGGAAGTTTTTTGATAGCATCGAATAAAAAGCATCGAAATCAAAAAGAAAAAGAACCCACAAGCCGAGGAGATCTTGGATCCGTTCTCTCACAACAAAAAGATATTGAAGAAAATTATGCAAGAGCAGACATGAAAAAAGGGAAAAAGAAAAAACAATACAAAAGCAACACGGAAGCAGAACTAGATTTCTTCCTGAAACGTTATTTGCTTTTTCAATTGAGATGGGACAATACTTTGAATCAAAGAATGATCAATAATATCAAGGTATATTGTCTCCTGCTTAGACTGATAGATCCAAGAAAAATTACTATATCCTCGATTCAAAAGAGAGAAATGAGTTTGGATATAATGCTGATTCAGAAAAATTTAACTCTTACAGAATTGATGAAAAGGGGAGTACTGATTATAGAACCCATTCGTCTGTCTGGAAAAAAAGATGGACAATTTATTATGTATCAAACCATAGGTATTTCGTTGGTTCATAAGAGTAAGAAAAAAACTAATCAAAAATATCAAGAGCAGAGATATGTTTCTAAGAATAATTTTGATGAAGCTATTTCACCACATCAAAGAATAACTGGAAATAGAGACAAAAATCATTTTGATTTGCTTGTTCCTGAAAATATTTTATCGTTTAGACGTCGTAGAAAATTGAGAATTCTAATTTGTTTCAATTCAAAGAATAGAAATGATATAGATAGAAATTCAGTATTTTGGAATGGAAAGAACGTAAAAAACAGCAGCCAAGTTTCACATGACAATAACCATCTTGATAGAGAGAAAAATCAATTAATGAAATTAAAGCTCTTTCTTTGGCCTAATTATCGGTTAGCAGATTTAGCTTGTATGAATAGTTATTGGTTTGATACCAATAATGGCAGTCGTTTCAGTATATTAAGGATACATCTGTATCCACGATTGAAAATTTGTGGATAATACACTTTATCTATATATCCTATACCCTATATTATATATAGGGTATATGAAAGCAAACAAATACACAGATCACAAGTCTTGTCTCACATTTCATTCTAGTATCCAATATGAAATATGAAATGAATAATGTTTCAATTAGATCTCGAAATGAATCAACAGAACCTTCTTCATTTTAGGTCTAAATTTTTCAATGCGAAAATGGACCAATCCTTTTCTATCGCTATCTAAATCCAATTTGAAATTGAATTGATTGATTTGAATTCAGAAAATTAGGAGTTCAGAAAGGAATTAGGATTAGATTATTGTATATACCACATTCAAATTAATGGCATTATTATTACTGATCGGTAAAATCCATATCTGTAAAAAGGGAAAGGGGAATTTTTTTTATGGTAAAAAATTCATTCATTTCGGTTATTTCTCAAAAAGAAAACGAAGAAAACAGAGGGTCTGTTGAATTTCAAGTATTCAGTTTCACCACTAAGATAAGGAGACTTACTTCACATTTGGAATTGCACAAAAAAGACTCTTCATCTCAGAGAGGTTTGCGGAAAATTTTGGGAAAACGTCAACGACTGCTGGCCTATTTGTCAAAAAGAAATAGAGGACGCTATAAAGAATTAATTGGTGAGTTGGATATTCGAGAGATAAAAACTCGTTAATTTGAAGCGTGATACCATTTGAGCTTAGTCGTTTAAATTTTGATGAACTTCTTTTTACTTTCAGCAATGCACGGAAGAATGACTCGGGAAAAACTTATGATTGCACCAACTACAAGAAAAGACCTCATGATAGTCAATATGGGCCCTCACCACCCATCAATGCATGGTGTTCTTCGACTGATCGTTACTCTCGATGGTGAAGATGTTATTGACTGTGAACCAATATTGGGTTATTTACATAGAGGGATGGAGAAAATTGCGGAAAATCGAACAATTATACAATATTTGCCTTATGTAACGCGTTGGGATTATTTAGCTACTATGTTCACAGAAGCAATAACCGTAAATGGACCCGAACAGCTAGGCAATATTCAAGTACCTAAAAGGGCTAGCTATATCAGAGCTATTATGCTGGAATTGAGTCGTATCGCTTCCCATTTGTTATGGCTTGGCCCTTTTATGGCAGATATTGGGGCACAGACCCCTTTCTTCTATATTTTTCGAGAACGAGAATTGATATATGACCTATTCGAAGCTGCTACCGGTATGCGCATGATGCATAATTATTTTCGTATCGGAGGAGTCGCTGCTGATCTACCTCATGGCTGGATAGATAAATGTTTGGATTTTTGCGATTATTTTTTAACCGGGGTTGCTGAATATCAAAAGCTTATTACACGGAATCCTATTTTTTTAGAACGAGTTGAATGCGTAGGCATTATTGGCGCAGAAGAAGCACTCAATTGGGGTTTATCAGGGCCAATGCTACGAGCTTCCGGAATACAATGGGATCTTCGTAAAGTTGATCGTTATGAGTGTTACGACGAATTTGATTGGGAGATTCAATGGCAAAAAGAAGGGGATTCATTAGCTCGGTATTTAGTACGAATCAGTGAAATGACAGAATCCATAAAAATTATCCAACAGGCTCTGGAAGGAATTCCAGGGGGACCTTATGAGAATTTAGAAATCCGACGCTTTAATAGAATAAAAGACCCTGAATGGAATGATTTTGAATATCGATTTATTAGTAAAAAACCTTCTCCAACTTTTGAATTGTCCAAGCAAGAACTTTATGTAAG